ATGACTCGAGTACCATTTCATTTAGTAGAATTTAGCCCATGGCCATTAACCGGATCATTGGGGGCTATATTCCTAACTATAGGACTAACATCATGATTTCATCAACAAAAAATACTCACACTAATTTTAGGTGTTTTATTAATTCTAATAACAATACTTCAATGGTGGCGAGATATTATTCGAGAAAGGACTTTTCAAGGATATCACACCCTAAAGGTGTCAATAGGTATGCGTATAGGAATAATTCTATTTATTACATCTGAAGTCTGCTTTTTCTTCGCTTTCTTTTGAGCTTACTTCCACAGAAGTCTTGCCCCAAATACAGAACTAGGGGCCTCATGACCACCAATTTATGTTTATCCCCTTAACCCTTTCCAAGTGCCTTTACTTAATACTGCTATTCTTTTAGCCTCAGGTGTAACCGTGACATGGGCCCATCATTCACTACTTTGTGGTAACCATAAAGAATCAATTCATTCAATAATAATAACAATTATATTAGGTGCTTATTTTACAGTCTTACAGGCACAAGAATACTTAGAAACTAGATTTTCTATCTCAGACAGAGTTTATGGTTCAACTTTCTTTGTAGCTACAGGTTTTCATGGCTTACATGTTATTATTGGAACTTTATTTTTAGTAGTTTGTCTAATCCGAATTATTTACTATCACTTTTCTATTAATCACCATTTTGGTTTCGAAGCAGCTGCTTGATATTGACATTTTGTAGATGTGGTGTGGTTATTCCTTTATACCTGTATTTATTGATGAGGCTCATAATTATATTCTTTATTAAGTGGCCGAACTTTAAGCGCTAGATTTTTAATCTAGTCTATGATTTATTAATAATCCTTAATGGTATTATATTTTATATAGAAAATATGACTTGCAATCATACAGAAAGATTTATCTTTAATTCCTTACAAGAATTGATTAATCATATATGATTTCGACTCATACTTAGGTGCAATGCACCCTTGTAGTTACATAAAGGTAATAGGATTAAAATAAAGCTGCTAACTTTATTTTGAGCAACTCATATTGTTCTACCTTTTATGAATAATAAATTTTTTCCTTCAAATTTTCTATTTATTTTAATTATAATTATAGGCACAATAACAACATTATCGTCACCACACTGACTAACAATATGGGTTGGTTTAGAATTAAATTTAATAGGATTCTTGCCTTTAATAAACATTAAAGGAAAATCTTTAGAAGCTGAAGCCTCTATAAAATATTTTATTATTCAAAGAATAAGTTCCAGTGTATTAATTATATCCTCTTTAATATTATATAACTATAATATATCCTGATATTCAATATTCAACCATAAAATTTTATCCTCTTTAATATTAATATCCTTAATTTTAAAACTAGGTGGGGCTCCTTTACATTTTTGATTACCAAACTTAACTAAACAAATAACTTGATTAATTCTATTCTTAATTTTAACATGACAAAAAATTGCTCCACTATTTATAATTACTTTAATTACTAATATAAGCACTATAATTTTAATTTCATTACTATCCACATTAATTGGTAGTATTATAATCTTAAACCAAACTAATATACAATTAATTATTACATATTCTTCTATCTCTCATTTAGGTTGAATACTATCAATAATTATAATTAACAGATCATTAACTCTTATTTACTTTATTAACTATATTATCATTTCCGTTCCTTTAATGTATATATTAAATATATATACCAATAACTACCTATATACCCTTACCCAAAAAAATAAAATTAACAAATTAATCATCCCTTCACTAATTTTATCCTTAGCTGGATTACCCCCTTTATTAGGTTTTATATCTAAATTACTAATTTTAATCTCACTAATACAAATAAACTTTATCATCATAACCCTATTACTATTTGTTGGTGCATTAATTAGCTTATTTTTTTATTTAAACATAACCCTAATAACAACCATTAAATCATATTTTTTATTTGAAGATCCTACAATACTTAAAAATAATAATATAATTTTTATACTAAATATTTTTAGTATTTTTATTTTCTATTTCATAATTAACATTATCATTAAATATGCGATGACTTTTCTCCACTAACCATAAAGATATTGGCACATTATACTTTATTTTTGGTATTTGATCTGGTTTATTAGGGACTTCTTTAAGCCTAATAATTCGAAGAGAGTTAGGTAAGCCCGGTACCTTATTAAATGATGATCAACTATATAATGTTGTAGTAACCGCTCATGGGTTCATTATAATTTTTTTTTTAGTAATACCTATTATAATTGGGGGGTTTGGTAACTGACTAGTACCATTAATACTAGGTGCACCAGATATAGCATTCCCACGTATAAATAATATAAGATTTTGATTACTTCCTCCTTCATTAACCTTACTTTTATCTTCTTCCGCCGTGGAAAGGGGAGCAGGAACAGGATGAACTGTCTACCCTCCTTTATCAAGTAACCTCTCACATGCAGGACCTTCTGTCGATTTGGCAATTTTTTCATTACACCTGGCTGGTGTATCATCAATTCTAGGGGCTATTAATTTTATTACAACTATTTTAAATATACGTTGAGAAGGCCTACAAATAGAGCGATTACCTTTATTTGCCTGATCTGTATTTATTACAGCTATTTTATTACTTTTATCTCTTCCTGTGTTGGCAGGGGCTATTACAATGCTATTAACAGATCGAAATTTTAATACCACATTTTTTGACCCAAGAGGAGGTGGAGACCCTATTTTATACCAACACTTATTTTGGTTTTTTGGGCACCCAGAAGTTTATATTTTAATTTTACCTGCATTTGGTATTATTTCACATATTGTCTCACATCACTCACTTAAAAAAGAAACTTTTGGGTCATTAGGCATAATTTATGCTATGCTATCTATTGGTTTATTAGGATTTATTGTTTGAGCCCATCATATATTTACAGTGGGTATAGACGTAGATACACGAGCTTATTTTACATCGGCAACAATGATTATTGCTATTCCTACAGGTATTAAAGTATTTAGTTGATTAGCCACTATTTATGGTTCACCTATTAAATATAATACTCCTATACTTTGAGCATTAGGTTTTATTTTTTTATTTACTGTTGGGGGGCTTACAGGAATCATTCTATCAAATTCTTCATTAGATATTATACTACATGACACCTATTATGTTGTAGCCCATTTCCATTATGTCCTATCTATAGGAGCTGTATTTGCTTTATTTGGCGGATTTAATCACTGATATCCACTTATTATTGGTCTAACACTCAATCAACAATGGACCAAAGCACACTTCATTTTAATATTTGTTGGTGTAAATCTTACTTTCTTTCCACAACACTTTTTAGGTCTAGCTGGTATACCTCGACGTTACTCAGACTACCCTGATTGTTACACAAAATGAAATATAGTTTCATCAATAGGATCTATAATCTCATTAACTAGAGTTCTATTTTTTATTTTTATTGTATGAGAAAGCTTAATCTCACAACGAACAATTATTTGATCAAACCATTTAACAACTTCACTAGAGTGGGACAATCGTTTACCTACCGACTTCCATAACTCACCAGAAACAGGTGCCATTTACATTTAATTATGACCTACTGAGGACAAATAGGGTTTCAAGATGCCTCTTCACCATTAATAGAACAAATTATTTTTTTTCATGACCACGCTATATTCTCTATTATTATAATTATTACTATAGTAATATATATAGCTACAATACTTATAATAAATAAATTTTCATGTCTTAATATTACTGAAAGACAAAAAATTGAAACAATTTGAACAATTGCCCCAGCAATTATTCTACTCTTTTTAGCCTTACCCTCTTTACGCTTATTATATTTATTAGATGAAACTAATAACCCCTTAATAACAATTAAAACCATAGGTCATCAGTGGTATTGAAGATATGAATACTCAGATTTTATAAATATTGAGTTTGATTCATATATAATCCCTTCAAATGAATTAAGTTTGGGAGAATTTCGATTATTAGAAACCGATCACCACTTAATTTTACCTATAAAAACAAATACACGAATTATTGTATCTTCCACTGATGTGATCCACTCATGGACCGTGCCATCAATAGGTGTAAAAGTTGATGCTATCCCGGGGCGATTAAATCAACTAATATTATATCCTACTAAACCGGGTTTATATTATGGTCAATGCTCAGAAATTTGTGGAGCCAATCACTCTTTTATGCCTATTACTTTAGAAATTGTAAACATAAATTACTTTATTAAATGGTTAAACATAATGGTCAATTAATCATATAAAGTTAGTTATATAATAAAAATATTTAGTATTTACTAATATATATTATACTTTATAAATGCCTCAATTATCTCCTATCAATTGATTATTTTTATTTTTTATATTTTGAATTATTTTAATAATTAACTCATCTATTATATGATGAAACACTATAAACCTTTATAAATTCAACAAAACAACTAAAAAATTGACCAACATTAATTATAAGTGATTTTATGTTAGTAGATATTTTTTCTTCTTTTGATGACCATAACTCCACCATATTCTCGGCCCATATTATAACATGACTTTTATCTTTATGATCTTTAATTTTCATTAATTCCTCATTTTGAGTTAATGCCTCTAATATTTCTAATATAATTAATCTACCGAAACAAGTTATCAATACCCAAGCCACTCGATCATTTAGGTTAAATTTGGGTGGTTTTATTTTAATTATTTCTTCTTTATTTATTACTATTATTAATTTTAATTTATTAGGTTTAATACCATATGTTTTTAGTACTACCAGTCACCTTGTAATGACATTTTCACTCGCACTACCATTATGATTGTGTTTAATTATTTCTTCTTATGTAAAAAATACATATTCTAGTGTAGCTTTCATACTTCCTCTAGCTACACCAACATTTCTAATCCCATTCCTTCCTATTATTGAAACATTAAGAATCATAGTTCGACCCATTACACTATCTATTCGGCTTGCTGCTAATATTAGTGCTGGTCATATTATTTTAACCTTAATTGGTGACTATTTAACAGCACTAATTTTATTAAATAACTACGTAATCTCAGCGCTAGTTTTATCCATCCAAGTCGGCTACTTTATTTTTGAGGTTGGTATTAGTATTATTCAAGGATATATTTTTTCTTTATTAGTTACATTATACACAGACGACCATCAATAGATATTTTAATTATCTTGCTAATTAATTAAATGTTTAAAGATTCTATAACCGCCTTAATATCTTCAATATTATGCTCTAACTAAGCTACTTAAACTATAAATTTAAAAAATAAGTTAACATAATTAAAAACATTAAAATATTTAAAACTCTAGGGAGATAGCTTTTTCAAATAAGATATATTAATAAATCATAACGATAACGCGGATACCTGGCCCGAACCCAAATAAACATAAATGCTACAATACCAATACTCAAATAAAAAAAAATACCAAACCCACCAACAAATAATAATCCTCCATAAAAAAGTCTAACAACCAACACTCTTATAAATAAAATTCTTCTATATTCAGCTATAAACAGTACAGCAAACCCAATACCCCCATATTCAATATTAAACCCAGAAACAAGCTCTGACTCTCCTTCGGCAAAATCAAATGGAGCCCGATGAGTCTCAGCAACACAAGACACAAACCACATAATTATCATAAAAAAATTAATAAAAATGATTCAAATATACAACTGATATTTTATAACCACATTTAACCTTATTCTCCCTCTTAAAATCAAGCAACTTAGTAAAATTAAGGATATACTAACTTCATAAGAAATCCTTTGAGCCACCGCACGAACAGAGCCCAATAAAGCATATTTGGAGTTTGAAAATCAACCGGCCCCTATAACCCTATAAACACTTAATCTAGAAATACATAAAAATAGTAATAACCTTAGACCCCCTATACTACAAACAAAATAATTATTATATAATAACCACAGTATAAGTCTCAAAAACAAACTTATAAAAGGACAAACTAAAAAAGGAAAAATATTAGTTAATGTAGGTTTAACTAGCTCTTTACTAAACAATTTAACAGCATCTGCAAGGGGTTGAGGTAAGCCTATTAATCCTACTTTATTAGGGCCTTTACGTAACTGAAAATAGCCCAACCCTTTACGCTCCAATAAAGTAAAAAAAGCAACGGCAACTAATGCACAAACAAAAGATACAATACTAGATATTAGCTCAATAATCATTACTAAGAAGGGTATAAGTTATACCCCCTAATAAGAACTTAAATCTTACGCACTGATCTGCCATCTTAGTATAAAGTAAGGAACTAACCTTATTAAATAACCCTAAATTACACACATATTTCTGCCAACTTTATAAAATAATCATATTAATTTTTTTGGTCCTTTCGTACTAAAAAAAAAATTATCAGATTCTAAAAGATAGAAACCAACCTGGCTTGCGCCGGTCTGAACTCAGATCATGTAAAGTTTTAAAAATCGAACAGATTTACCTTTTAAAGCTACTGCACCTTAAGGTTACTTTAATCCAACATCGAGGTCGCAATCTCACTTTTCAATAAGAACTCTCTAAGTAAATTACGCTGTTATCCCTATGGTAACTTTATTATAAGCAATATTATTGGTTACTTAACCTAATAGTATTAAGTTTAAGGAAGTTACCAATTTATTATCCTTTTATTCCTTAATCACCCCAATTAAAATTTATCAAAATATTAAAAAAATTACTATAGTACTTTTAAATTTAAGCTCAATAGGGTCTTCTCGTCCCTTTAAAAAATTTTAGCTTTCTCACTAAAAAATTAATTTCTAATAAATAAAATAGAGACAGATAAACCTTCGTCAAACCTTTCATTCTAGCCTCAATTTATAAGGCAAATTATTATGCTACCTTAGTACAGTTAAAATACCGCAGCTGTTAAACTTAAATCACCGAGCAGGCTCAACTCTTTATTTAATTAAAACAAAGAGACATGTTTTTGATAAACAGGCGAGATTTATATTTGCCGAATTCCTTTATTTTATTTCACCAAAAAATATTATTATATAAATATACAACTCCAAATAAATATAATAATTTTATATTTAAAAATACTCATATTAACATTATATGTATTTATCATAATTATTAAACATTTATAGGCCTATCAACTTGAACAGATCAAATTAAATAATATAATTATATAATATTTATAAGAAAAACATTTTAATTCTACTTAAATATATATAATACATATATCTGGTTCTACTACATCATATAAAGCTTATCCCTTATAAAATAAATAATATTAAATTATAATTTATAATATTAACACTACAATACTAAAATATACTATAACCTATAAACTAGCTATCACAAAAAACGAAAAACATTTCATTACCACCTAATAATAAAAATATAACTTTACCACGTTAACATTATTTATTAAGTAAATCCTTTTATTTCGAGACTTTTTAATTCAATTAAATCTATCATCAATCCATTATACAAAAGGTACAAACATAAAATTCTACTAATAAATAAATATTAATTAACTTAAACCTTTACAGTACTACACATAATAAAATTTCTATACCTAATACTAATACAATATAACAATTTAATTAAATAATTTTTACATAAAATAAAATAATAATTAACTTTCAAAACTGATTATATTTAATTTAATCATATTCTCAGTGTAAGTGAGATACATTAGTTATGTTAAATTTTGATTATTAGCCAGGAACAGTTTCCACTACCCCTACTATGTTACGACTTATCTTATTTTACCAACAAGAGCGACGGGCGATATGTACGCGTTATAAAACCTTATTCATGTAACCATACTACTAGTTTACATTACTATCAAGTCCAATTTTAAAAAAAAATTACATTATTTAATCCAATTAAAAATTATAAATCGTAGCTCATTTTTATTTTAAACCTTTTCCATTAGCTGCATTTTGACTTGACATATTAGTAAATTCTACTTTCAAGTTTTTTAAATAATTCTTACGAAATAAACTGATGACAGCAATATACAAACTGTTAATAAATATATTCAAAAAAAAGTAAGAGTTAATTGGGGATTATCAAATTAATAAACAAGCTCCCCTGAATGGATATATAACACCGCCAAGCTTTTTAAGTTTCAAATATAAGTTAGTGTGTCACTATTTACACTACTCAAATAAAAAAAAAATTTAAAATAAAGAATAATAGGGTATCTAATCCTAGTTTTCAATTTACCTTATTTTCAAAGTTTAAATATTAGAGAAATTAGATTAATAATAATAATTTTAAATTTTACCTACAACTACTATACTCAACTACTCTAATTATATTAATTATATCAATTATCACTTTTTTTTATATTATATTTATATAAATTTAAGACATATGTATAACCGCGAATGCTGGCACAAATTTATCCATCTATAATTTATAATAACTATATCAAACTCTCATTCATTGTATAATAGTAAATACTGCGTAATCCCTACCTACCATTCTAATAAAATATTAATAGTAAATATTATCAATTTTATTATATTAAACAACAAAAATAATAATAATAAAGATAAAACGAATTAATTAAATCTAACATATATAATTTTAATAACAATTTATATAATAACCAAAGCCAAATTAATTACAACACAGCATATAATAAAAATTAAACTTAATCCACATTAATTACAACTATATAATATACTAATATAAACCCTAATAAAAATTTATAGCTTCAAGTTTGCAACCTGATATTTTTATTTAAACTATAGAGCCATGAGAAAGCTACGCTTATTCATAGATTTACAATCTACCGACTTATTTCGACCACCTCATATACAAAAGAAACTACGAATTTCCCCTTAAACTTCAAAAATTTATATGCTCATACACCACAATGTAATATATTTATTTTGTTTACAAGCTTTAAACCTTTTGTTTGGAAAACAAATATACTAATTATACTAACAAAATTAACATATGTATATATATATATTTATACATATACTAAAGTTTTTACAACAGGTCTGTGTATATAATATACATCGTTAAATCTATATAAGCCTATTATACATATCTCGAAGACTCCCATTTTTATATTCTCTTTCTCTCTTGCGCCGTGTATATACTACACTCTCAAACATCCCTCGAGCTTATATCAATAAGTCTAAACTATCCTGAGGCCAATCTAACATCAAAATAAACTCAATCAATAAAAAAAATTGATATATAAATCTCACTTATAAAAACAAAACAATAAATATAAACATTTATATATATAGTAAATTTACCCTTTACACGTAATTTTTATAATGTAGTAGATATTTATATATATTTTTTATAATAAACACATTTAAATTTATATATATACATACCCGGATCATAAAAATAATCAAAAATTCCAAAAAAAAAAGAGTCCTCTAATACCCGTTTTTGTTTTACACTTTTATAAAAGTAAATTTAGCAAAATCAGTTAATTTTCACAACAACTAAATATCACATATTTTACAAATTCTATTTAATAAAAATGAAATCAGAATATACGTATGTATATAACGACAAAAAGCCAAAACATGAGGCATTTAACTGTTAATTAAATAATTGTAATTATTTACTTTGTTGGTGGTATTGCGCCGGTCTGAACGGATTATATTGATGTTATAAATTATAAGATTATATCTTCTATGCCTATGCTAATAACAATATTTTATCTACTTATTTTATTAATTACAAACCTATTATTGTTTTTCTTAGGGTCAGTTATTTACAAACGTTCTTACAGTGATCGAGAGAAAAACTCTCCTTTCGAGTGCGGTTTTGACCCATCTATTTGTACTCGCTCACCTTTTTCGATACGGTTTTTTCTCCTCGCTGTTATTTTCTTAATTTTTGACGTAGAAATCATTCTTTTAATACCTTTAACAATAAACATCATAAATTCTCAAACTCATTGACCACTAACCAGATCTATAGTTTTTGTGATTATTTTACTAATGGGGTTGTTTCATGAGTGAAATCAAGGATCATTAAATTGAATGAAATAATCAAAAAGTTAGTTACAATTATAACATTAAATTGTCAATTTAAAATTACTATATTTTATAGTACTTTTTACTAGTTGATAACTAATATGCATAACTATAATATATAATATAAATAAACATATGACCACAAACATAATTATGTAGCAATTTAATATTAAACCCACTCAATGCTCTAAGCAATTAAATGCCAATTTATTTATTTGAAATATACCTTGACCACCTAAAATCTCTATTCAACCCATATCTAGGATCTTAAGTCTTCTATTACTAACTAAAATAAAGTTTTTAATTCTAAAATTACAGATAAAGCTAGACAAAAATCATATACTTCTATTTATATACTTTATAATACCCTTATTAACCAATAATAAATCTTTATCCCATAGACCAAAAGAAATGATAATTCTAATAATAATAAACATAGGTACATATAACTTCATAATACCAGACAAAATAAAAACTTGATCAAATAAACAAAATAGCCTTTGAAAAATATAACCACCTCATAATGCCCCTAACCCTAATAATCTTATAGAAATAATCACTATTAAATCATTATCACTTGCATTAATGAAAGTATTTAAATTATAACCCCTTCAAACAATAAAAAAACAAAACCGAATAGAATACAAAACCGTTAAACATACACCAAAACAACCTAAAATAAATATAATAACATTTAAGTTTCCCGTAATTAACCTTTCAATAATCAAATCTTTAGAATAGAACCCCGCAAGAAAAGGTAAACCACATAATGCTATTTTAGAGATAATTAAAAACATACTAGTCACAGGCATTAAGTTAAAAACATTTTTAATACACCGTATGCCTTGATTACCCTCAAAACAATGAATGATATTACCCCCACAAATAAACAGCAAAGCCTTAAATATTGCATGTGTATATAAATGAAATAATGTCAATATAGGTATACCCAACCTTAAAGATATTATTATTACTCCTAATTGACTTAAAGTTGACAGTGCAATAATTTTCTTTATATCATATTCATATAAAGCACAAACCCCTGATATGATGGTAGTTATAATTGATAGGTATAACATAATATGTCTAAACCAAACATAGCTTCTTAAGTAATTAAAAAATCGAATAAACAGAAAAACCCCAGCAGTAACTAAAGTTGATGAATGTACTAATGCTGAGACAGGGGTTGGTGCTGCTATAGCAGCAGGCAATCAACTACTAAACGGAATTTGGGCTCTTTTAGTTATCCCGGCAATTATAATAAAAAAATTAACAATCATAAAATTATAAAATTCCCATAAACATAACATATTCCAATGCCCCAATACAATTATTATAGAAATAGCTGCTAAAATAAAACAATCTCCTACTCGATTTATTAGAACAGTTAATATGCCAGCAGCTAATGATTTACTATTTTGATAGTAGATAACAAGGCAAAATGATACCAAACCTAAACCATCCCAACCTAATAATACACTCACTAAGTTAGGGATAAAAATTAATAAATTTATAGATAACACAAATAACATAACTATTAAACTAAACCGATATGAGTATTTGTCCCCTTTTATGTATGATTTTCTAAAAATTATTACACAACCAGAAATAAAACAAACTAAACCGCTAAAGCTACACCTTATCCAATCTATTATTAAATCAAACTCCAACGATCTACTTATACAACTTATTACTTCCCAATTAATTATCAAACTAATGTTATTTAAGTTTAAAAAAATTATTATTATTATTATATAAATGAACCAACTAAATAACATAAAACTAAAACATAACTCCACACCAAATAATTTATACATAGTAAAGTAAACAATATTTATCTATAAAACCACAACTTATCATTTTTATTTAAACTAACTTTACTTAAATTATAAAAACATTATTTAAATAACTAATGTTAATAATAAATACCAATATTGGATAAAAATGAAGAAATAATAACAAATACTCACTACATAAACTATTAGAGCTTCTATTCATGAATCTTATAATACTACCATGCTGAATATTAGTAAATATCACTAAATTGTATAAACCACCAATAAATACTATTAGTAAAACAACAACAATTAACCAACAACTATATATATATAATGAGCAAAACAACATAATCTCACTAATAAGATTAATAAAAGGAGGACCACCTATATTTCCTACACAAAATAAAAACCATCATATACATATCACAGAATTGATATTAATTATCCCTCTATAAAGAAACAAGCTGCGACTTTTTACTTTTTCATATAACAAATTAGCCAAACAAAATAGCCCGGATGAGCAAAATCCATGTGAAACTATCATCAAAATAGCCCCTTCTCATCCTCATATAAATTTACTTATACACCCTGCCAATAATAAGCCCATATGACCCACAGATGAGTATGCAATCAAAGACTTAATATCCCTTTGACCTACACAAATTGCGGCAGTTATTAAACCCCCTCATAAAGATACCACAATAAAAATTTTACTAAAATATACTTCATTTAAAAAATACACATTTAATATTCGTATAATTCCATACCCTCCTAACTTCAACAACACACCTGCTAAAATCATTGAACCTGCAATTGGAGCCTCCACATGTGCTTTTGGTAATCACAAATGAACTATAAATATGGGTAATTTAACTAAAAACGCTATTAATCCCCTTAAAACCCACAAAAACTTAACATTATATAATATGCTTAAACAGTTTAAATGTGTAATTAATATTATGTTATAGCAATAATATATTTTTCTCAATATAATTAGCCTAATTAACAAAGGTAAAGATATTCTAACAGTATATAATATTATATATATCCCCGCCTGTAAGCGTTCTGGTTGGTATCCTCAACCAATAATTAATATTAAAGTTGGTAACAATGAAACCTCAAAAAAAATATAAAATATAAAAATATTAATGCTTATAAAAAATATAATAATTATTAAGCATAAAAATAAAATAACTAATGAGAACTTATTAGCTCTATTTATTATAAATTTTACAGAATAATTCCTAGCTAAATATATTAAACCCCTAATTCATAACGTTAAAACAATTAAAACACCCCTTATATTATCATAGTGTAACCAAACAGTACATATATTACCCCAAACTTCTAAATTTAAAATTTTTAGAGCTAAAAAGCTTATAATTATTAAAACTCAATAACGAATTTCCCAAAACATAAAATTAGTAACCCCTAATAAACCAAATAATCTAAACAATAAACCTATAATTTATACAACTTTAAAGACCTTACGTAATCATTACCATGTGAACGAATTAACCTTACCAATAATGATAATCCCAACCTAGCCTCACAAACACCAAACACAATAATAACTATAACAATATAGTACTCACTATTGTTTAGCCCATAAGTTAATAAAAAAGAAAAAATCACTCCTAATATTAAAATTTCAAAACTTAATAAAATATTTAAAATATGCTTCCATTGAATCATTAAAATAATAACCCCTATTATATAAATGTATAAACCCAATAACAATTCACTATTTATAGCCATATTTTAGTCTTAATAGTTTATACAAAAACATTGGTTTTGTAAATCAAAAATAGAATTCATTCTTTAAGATTTAAAGCCCATAAGTGAATCGAACACTTCTTAAAAATTTTCAAAATTTTTACCAACCTATATAGACTTAATAATCTAAAATTTTTAATCACAAATAATCTATTACCGGTCGTATTAAAAAAAGACTAAATCACAAAAAACTTAGCACTTGTCCAACTCCCTCATAAGGATATTCTACAGGACACCCCCCAATTCACGTTAATAAAAAAAAACACCCAACCATTAACCAAAACCTAAATTGTATAAACATATTATAAATACAACCACTACAACCTTTAACATGTAAAAAAGGCAAAAAAAACAAAATAGAGATAGACATTACTAATCTTACTACACCACCTAATTTACTAGGAATAGAACGTAAAATTGCATATGCAAATAAAAAATACCATTCAGGTTTAATATGTAAAGGAGTTACTAAAGGGTTAGCCGGAATAAAATTCTCAGAGTCCCCCAAAATATTAGGGTATAATAAACTAACTTCAATTAAAAACAACAATATTAAAAAAAAACCAAATAAGTCTTTATAGCTATAGTATTGATGAAAAGGAATTTTATTTAAATCCCTATTAACCCCTAAAGGATTGTTTCTCCCGGATTGGTGCAAAAAAATTAAATGTAAAATAACTAACCCAACTAGCACAAAAGGTAATAAAAAATGAAAACAAAAAAAACGGCTAAGAGTAGCATTATCTACAGAAAACCCCCCTCAAATCCAATATACTACCATTTCTCCAATATAAGGAATTGCTGATACTAAATTAGTAATAACCGTAGCCCCTCAAAATGATATTTGACCTCAAGGAAGAACATAACCAACAAAAGCTGTTGCTATTACTAGAAATAGTAACAGAACACCAATATTCCAAGTTTCAAATATTATGTAAGATTTATAATAGATACCCCGACCAACATGAAAATATAAACAAACAAAAAAAAAAGATGCACCATTTGCATGTACATAACGCAATACCCACCCATAGTTCACATCACGTATAATATGTACAACAGAATCAAAAGCCAACTCTACACATGATGTATAGTGTATAGCCAAAAATAGCCCACTAATAATTTGTACAGTTAAACATAAACCTAATAACGAACCAAAATTTCATCACACCGACAAATTAATAGGAGAAGGTAAATCCACAACAGAACCTCTGATAATTTTTAAAACAGGATGATTTTTACGTAATGATCTAAGCATATTTAAATTTAAAAACACGCAATGGCCCTTCACAGTAGTAGCAAATTTTTACAACACTAATCAAAATAAATAATAAAATAACACCTAACAGTATATAACACAAAAAATTATCAACCATTATTATTATATCCCTACTTATACACCTAATAGATCCATAATTACTAATTATATTATTTTTTATCTCTTCACTAACAAGCTCCTTTATAAACAAATAATTAAATAAAAAATAGCTAAAATAAATAACCAAAAAATATAATACTACATTACTAGACAAAAAAATCAGATTAGGAACTAAACTAATGATATATATAAACATAACTAGTATACCACCAACATAAACCAAAAATAACAAATATCCGTATCAACTAAAAATAAGTAAACCTATTAAACCCCTAATACACATAACATTCAATATTAGTATAAACCCCAATCTTAGAGGTTGAATAACCATTAAGCATAACCTAGCTAAAGAAAACCCAAAAGAAATTAATATTAATAACCTCATATCAAAAAGTAAATACAATTTTAATCCCTAACTTCCAATGTTAATATTTTTATTAAACTACTTCTTGTAATAAAAGAATTGTATTCATTTTTGGGGTATGAACCCAATAGCTTTAATATTTAGCTTATTTTATTACACAAGATTTAAACAATATAATTTATTAAAGATTTTGAAAATCTCCAGTTTTTTTAACTTAAAATCTTATAATATTCTTAATATTAAATACTTTATATCCTAAAAGACTGAAAATCTAATGTGCTACTAAACTACACTATAAGAACTTTTAAATTTATACATATACTAAAGTTTTTACAACAGGTCTGTGTATATAATATACATCGTTAAATCTATATAAGCCTATTATACATATCTCGAAGACTCCCATTTTTATATTCTCTTTCTCTCTTGCGCCGTGTATATACTACACTCTCAAACATCCCTCGAGCTTATATCAATAAGTCTAAACTATCCTGAGGCCAATCTAACATCAAAATAAACTCAATCAATAAAAAAAATTGATATATAAATCTCACTTATAAAAACAAAACAATAAATATAAACATTTATATATATAGTAAATTTACCCTTTACGCGTAATTTTTATAATGTAGTAGATATTTATATATATTTTTTATAATAAACACATTTAAATTTATATATATACATACCCGGATCATAAAAATAATCAAAAATTCCAAAAAAAAAAAGAGTCCTCTAACACCCGTTTTTGTTTTACACTTTTATAAAAGTAAATTTAGCAAAATCAGTTAATTTTCACAACAACTAAATATCACATATTTTACAAATTCTATTTAATAAAAATGAAAATATGTACATATGCATTTATTATAT